AGAAGAAAGAAAAAGAGAAGAAGAAAAAGAGACGAAGGAAAGAACGGAGAAAGAGCGAATACAGATAGCAGAGGCCTGGGATACCATTCCAGTTACACAAGTAATAAGAGGTTGCATGTTACTAACTCAATCTATTTTTAGAAAATATATTGTATTACCTTCATTGCTAATTGCAAAAAATAGTGGACGCATGTTCCTATTTCAATTTCCCGAATGGTTTGAGGATTTACAGGAATGGAATAGAGAGATGCATGTTAAATGTACCTATAATGGTGTTCCATTATCCGAAACAGAATTTCCGAAAAATTGGTTGACAGACGGTATTCAGATAAAAATCTTATTTCCTTTCCGTCTGAAACCTTGGCACAAATCGAAACTACGATCATCTAAGAAAGGTTTAATGAAAAAGAAAAAAGAAAAAGATGATTTTTGTTTTTTAACAGTTTGGGGAATGGAAACTGAACTTCCTTTTGGTTCGCCCCGAAAAGGACCTTCCTTTTTGAAACCCATTTTTAAGGAAATTGAAAAAAAAATTGGAAAATTTAAAAAGAAGTCTTCTCGAGTTCTAATAGTTTTTAAAAGAAAAATAAAATTACTTCGAAAAGTTTTAAAAGAAACAAAAGAATGGGTTATCGAAAGTGTTATTTTTATAAAAAAAATAATAAAAGAACTTTCAAAAATTCTGTTATTTCGATTAACAGGAAGAGAAGTATATGAATCAAGTGAAATTAAAGAAGAAAAAGATTCTATAATAAGCAATCAGCTAATTCACAAATCGTTTAGTAAAATTGCATCTACGAATTGGACAAATTCTTCATTAACAGAAAAAAAAATCAAGGATTTGACTACTAGAACAAGTACAATTCGAAATCAAATAGAAAGAATTATAAAAGAGCAAAAAAAAGTAACTCCAAGAATAAATAATATTAGTCTTAAAAAAACAAGTTATAATGCTAAAAGATTCGAAAAATGGCAAATATTCAAAAAAAAAAATGCTCAATTAATCTCTAAATTACCTCTTTTTTTGAAATTTTTCATTGAAAGAATCTACACAGATATATTTTTATGTATCATTAATATTCCCAGAATGAATACAGAACTTTTTCTTGAATCAACAAAAAAAATTATTGATAAATCCCTTTACAATAATGAAAGAAAACAAGAAAGAATTAATAAAATTAAGAAAAATCTAATTCCATTTATTTCGACTATAAAAAAGTCACTTGATAATATTAGTAATAGTCAAAAAAATTCACCTATTTTTTATGACTTATCCTACGTGTCACAAGCATATGTATTTTTCAAATTATCACAAATCCAAGTTAGTAACTCGTATAAATTAAGAGCTGTTCTTCAATCTCAAGGAATCCCCCCGCCTGAAATAAAGGATTCTTTTGAAACACAAGGAATGGTTGATTCGAAATTAGGGGATAAGAAACTTCCGAGTTATGAAATGAATCAATGGAAAAAGTGGTTAAGAGGATATTATCAATACAATTTATCTCAGAGCAGATGGTATAGATTAATACCAGAAAAATGGCGCAATACAGTTCATCAGCGTAAAAAGGAAAATTTTAGCAAAAGGCATTCATATGAAAAAGACCAATTAATTGATTTCAAAAAACAAAAACAAATTGAAGTATATTCATTATCTAATCAAAAAAGAAAAGAGAATTTGCAAAAATACTATAAATATGATCTTTTATCATATAAATTTCTTAATTATGAAAATAAAACGGAATACTTTTTTTATAGATCTCCGTTTCAAGAACGTAAGAAGCAAGAGATTTCTTATAACACGCATAAAGAAAATATACTGAGGAACATCCCTATCGATAATTATCTAGGAAAGGTCCATATTCTATATATGGAAAAAACGGTCGATAGAAAATATTTTGATTGGAACATTCTCAATTTTGATCTTAAACAAAAAGGCGATATTGAGGCCTGGGTCAGCAATGGGAATCAAAATACTCAAATAATTCCTAAAAAAGATCTTTTTTACCTTATGATTCCAGAAATCAATCCACCAAACTCCGACAAAGTATTTTTTGATTGGATGGGAATGAATGAAAAAATGCTAAAGTGTCGCATAGCGAATTTGGAACCTTGGTTCTTCCCAGAATTTGTGTTACTTTATAAAGCATATAAAAGCAAACCTTGGTTTATACCAAGCAAATTACTTCTTTCAAATTTGAATAAAAATGAAAATAGTAGTGAAAATAAAAAAATAAATCAAAAGCAAAAAGGAAGTTTTTTGATACCATCGAATAAAAAGCATCGAAATCAAGGAGAAAAAGAACCCACAAGTCCAGGAAATCTTGGATCCGTTCTCTCACAACAAAAAGATAGTGAAGAAAATTATGCAAGATCAGACATGAAAAAGGGGAAAAAGAAAAAACAATACAAAAGCAGCGCGAGAGCAGAACTAGATTTCTTCCTGAAACGTTATTTGTTTTTTCAATTGAGATGGGACGATACTTTGAATCAAAGACTGATCAATAATGTCAAGGTATATTGTCTCCTGCTTAGACTGATAGATCCAACCCAAATTACTATACCCTCGATTCAAAATAGAGAAATGAGTTTGGATATAATGCTGATTGAGAAGAATTTAACTCTTAACCAATTGATGAAAAAGGGAATATTGATTATAGAACCCATTCGTCTGTTTGGAAAAAACGATGCACAATTTATTATGTATCAAACCATAGGTATTTCATTGGTTCATAAGAGTAAGCACCAAACTAATCAAAAATATCAAGAACAAAGATATGTTTCTAAAAAGAATTTTGATGAAACTATTTCATCACACCAAAGAATAACTGAAAATAGAGACAAAAATCATTTGGATTTGCTTGTTCCTGAAAATATTTTCTCGTTTAGACGTCGTAGAAAGTTGAAAATTCTAAGTTGTTTTAATTCAAAGAATAGAAATGGTGAAGATAGAAATCAAGTATTTTGGAATGCAAAGGACGTAAAAGACAGCAGCCAAGTTTCGCATGACAGTAACCATTTTGATAGAGAGAAAAATCAATTAATGAAATTAAAGCTCTTTCTTTGGCCTAATTATCGATTAGAGGATTTAGCTTGTATGAATCGTTATTGGTTTGATACCAATAATGGCAGTCGTTTCAGTATGTTAAGAATACATCTGTATCCACGATTGAAATTTTGACATTTCGTGGATAATACACTTTTTCTATATATTCTATACCCTATATATATAATAGGGTATATCAAAGCAAACAAATACATAGATCACATGTCTTGTCTCACATTTCATTCTAATATCCAATAGGAAATGAATAATGTCTCGATTAGATCTCGAAATGAATCAACAGAACCTTCTTTGTTTTAGGTCTAAATTCTTCGATGCGAAAATGTACCAATCTTTTTCTATCCCTATCTAAATCCAATTAGAAATTGGATTAATTGATTTGAATTCAGAAAATTAGGAGTTCATAAAGAAATTTGGATTAGATTATTGTATACACCAGATTCCAATTAATGGCATTATTATTACTGATCAATAAAATCCATATCTGTAAAAAGGGAAAGGGGATTTTTTTATGGTAACAAATTCATTCATTTCGGTTATTTCTCAAAAAGAAAACGAAGAAAACAGAGGGTCTGTTGAATTTCAAGTATTCAGTTTTACCACTAAGATAAGAAGACTTACTTCACATTTGGAATTGCACAAAAAAGACTCTTCATCCCAGAGAGGTTTGCGGAAAATTTTGGGAAAACGCCAACGACTGCTGGCCTATTTGTCAAAAAAAAATAGAAGACGCTATAAAGAATTAATTAGTGAGTTAAATATTCGAGAGATAAAAACTCGTTAATTTGAAGCGTGATACCATTTGAGCTTAGTCGTTTAAATTTTGATGAACTTCTTTTTACTTTCAGCAATGCATGGAAGAACGACTCGGGAAAAAACTTATGATTGCACCAACTACAAGAAAAGACCTCATGATAGTCAATATGGGCCCTCACCACCCATCAATGCATGGTGTTCTTCGACTGATTGTTACTCTCGATGGTGAAAATGTTATTGATTGTGAACCAATACTGGGTTATTTACATAGAGGGATGGAGAAAATTGCGGAAAATCGAACAATTATACAATATTTGCCTTATGTAACGCGTTGGGATTATTTAGCTACTATGTTCACAGAAGCAATAACCGTAAATGGACCCGAACAGCTAGGCAATATTCAAGTACCTAAAAGGGCTAGCTATATCAGAGCTATTATGTTGGAGTTAAGTCGTATCGCTTCTCATTTGTTATGGCTTGGCCCTTTTATGGCAGATATTGGGGCACAGACCCCTTTCTTCTATATTTTTCGAGAACGAGAGTTAATATATGACTTGTTCGAAGCTGCTACCGGTATGCGCATGATGCATAATTATTTTCGTATCGGAGGAGTAGCTGCTGATCTACCTCATGGCTGGATAGATAAATGTTTGGATTTTTGCGATTATTTTTTAACCGCGGTTGCTGAATATCAAAAGCTTATTACGCGGAATCCTATTTTTTTAGAACGAGTTGAAGGCGTAGGCATTATTCGCGCAGAAGAAGCACTAAATTGGGGTTTATCGGGCCCAATGCTACGAGCTTCCGGAATACAGTGGGATCTTCGTAAAATTGATCGTTATGAGTCTTACGACGAATTTGATTGGGAGATTCAATGGCAAAAAGAAGGGGATTCATTAGCTCGGTATTTAGTACGAATCAGTGAAATGACAGAATCCATAAAAATTATCCAACAGGCTCTGGAAGGAATTCCAGGGGGACCCTATGAGAATTTAGAAATTCGACGCTTTGGTAGAATAAAAGACCCTGAATGGAATGATTTTGACTATCGATTTATTAGTAAAAAACCTTCTCCAACTTTTGAATTGGCTAAGCAAGAACTTTATGTAAGAGTCGAAGCACCAAAAGGAGAATTGGGAATTTTTCTGATAGGAGATCAGAGTGTTTTTCCTTGGAGATGGAA